AATGCGCGCTCAAAGGCGTAAAACAGTTATTTGGAAAACCTTTCAAGCAAACGTACACTCCCTTCCTTTTTTGGACAGAATCGACAAAGATGTTTATTTTTCTTTTGATATGTTGAGGCCGATAAAAAAAAAATTTCAACATTGGCTATGGAAAAAGCCAGAATTCAAAATTTCAGACTATAGAGAGAAAAAATCAAAAGATAAAAAAAAAGAAGAAGAAAAAAGAAGGGAGAATGCACGTATAGAAATAGCGGAAACCTGGGATAGCATTGTAGTTGCTCAAGTAATAAGAGGTTTTGTATTAGTAATCCAATCAATTCTGAGAAAATATATTATATTACCCTCATTGATAATAGTTAAAAATATTGGTCGTATACTATTATTTCAATTTCCTGAATGGTCGGAGGATGTAAAGGATTGGAAAAGAGAAGTGCATGTTAACTGCACTTATAATGGTGTTCAATTAGCAGAAAAAGAATTTCCGAAAAACTGGTTAATAGACGGTATTCAGATAAAGATCCTATTTCCTTTTCGTCTGAAACCTTGGCACAAATCTAAGCTTAAGCTACGAAACAATTATAAGGATCCAATGAAAAAGAAAGAACAACAAAATGATTTTTGTTTTTTAACAGTTTGGGGAATGGAAACTGAACTTCCTTTTGGTTCGCCCAGAAAACAACTTTCGTTTTTTGAACCTATTTTTAAAGAACTCAAAAAAAGACTTATAAAATTAAAAAAGAAATGTTTTAGAATTCTAATAATTTTAAAAGAAAGAACAAAATTATTTCTAAATGTCTCAAAAGAAAGAAAAAAATGGGTTATTAAAAATATTGTATTTCTAAAAAAAATAATAAAAGAACTTTCAAAAATGAACCCAATTCTATTAGTTGGATTAAGAGAAATAGAACTATATGAATTGAGTGAAAGCAAAAAAGAAAAAAATTTGATAATCGATAACGAGCTAATTCATGAACCGTCCATTAACATTCAATCTACAAATTGGACAACTTTTTCATTAACAAAAAAAAAAATACAAGATCTAACTAATAGAACAAACACAACCATAAATCAAATACAAAAAATTTCAAAAGACAACAAAAAAGGATTTCTAAGTCCACATATAAATATTAGTTCTAATAAAATGAGTTATAATGATAAAAGATTGGAATCACCAAAAAATATTTTGCAGCTATTAAAAAGAAGAAATGTTCGACTAATCCGTAAATCAAATTATTTTATAAAATTTTTCATTGAAAGAATATATAGAAATATATTTTTATTTATCAGTAATATTCCTAAAATAAATGCACAACTTTTTTTTTATTTTTTTGAATCATTAAAAAAAATTGTTAATAAAACCAGTTCCTATAATAACTATATTTACAATAATGAAAGAAATCAAGAAAAAATTGATAAAACAAATCAAAAGATAACGCAGTTTATTTCGACTATAAAAGAGTCACTTTCTAATATTAATAATAAGAACTTGGAAACTTTTTGTAATTTATCTTATTTGTCACAAGCATATGTCTTTTACAAATTATCACAAAGCCGGGGTTTTAACTTTTTTAATTTATATAAGTTAAGATTAAGATCTGTCTTTCAATATAATGGAGCTTTTCTTTTTCTTAAGAATGAAATAAAGGATTATTTTCTTGGAACACAAAAAATATTTCATTCCGAATTAAGACATAAGAACATCCCCAATTATGAAATAAATCAATGGAAAAATTGCTTAAGGGGTTATTATCAAAATAATTTATCTCAGTCTAGATTAGTACCACAAAAAGGTATAAATATAGTAAATCAACACTCTATAGCTCAAAATAACCATTTAAACAAATATGATTCATATGAAAAAAATCCATTAATTAACTCCGAAAAAAAAAATGTTAAAAAAAAATATAGATATGATCTTTTATCATATAATTTTATTAATTATGAAGATAAGAAAAACTCATCTATTTATGGATTACCATTACAAGTAAATAATAACCAAGAGATTTTTTATAATTATACCGAACATAAACGAAAATTATTTAATATGCTGGTAGGTATCCCTATCAATAATTATCTAGTAGAAGATAATATTATAGATATAAAGAACAATCCGGATAGAAAAAATTTCGATTGGATAATTCTCAATTTTTGTCTTAGAAAGAAAATGGATATTAGGGCCTGGATCAATATGGATACTGACGCCAACAGTAATAAATATACTAAACCTAGGGCTAATAATTATCAAATAATTGATAAAATCGACAAGAAAGATCTTTTTTATCCCACGATTCATCAAAATCAAGAAATGAATCCATCCAAAAAAAAACTTTTTGATTGGATGAGAATGAATGAAGAAATACTAAGTTGTCCCATATCGAATCTCGAACTTTGGTTTTTCCCAGAATTTTTGATACTTTATACTTCGTATAAGATTAAACCATGGTACATACCAATCAAATTTCTCCTTTTAAATCTTAATGTAAATGAAAATGCCAGTGGAAATAAAAATAAAAAAACGACTGGAAAGAAAAAAAGAGATATCTTTATATCAATATTTTCAAATGAAAAAAAATATCTTGAATTAGAAAAACAAAATCAAGTAGAAAAAGAATACGGAATCAAAACAGATTTTGAATCAACTCTCTCAAACCAAGAAAAAGATATTGAAGAAAATTATGCGGTATCAAAGATGAAAAAAAATAAAAAACAATCCAGGACCAACATGGAAGCGGAGTTTGATTTCTTACTAAAAAGGTATTTGCTTTTTCAATTGAGATGGGACGATTCTTTAAATAAAAAAATGATCGATAACATCAAAGTATATTGTTCCCTGCTTAGACCGATAAACCTAAGAGAAATTACTATAGCCTCTATTCAAAGGGGAGAAATAAATCTGGATCTTCTAATGATTCAGAAAAATTTCATTCTTACAGAATTGATTAAAAAGGGAATATTACTTATTGAACCAGTTCGTCTGTCTAGAAAAAATGAAGGACAATTTATTATGTATCAAACTATAGGTATTTCGTTGGTTCATAAAAGTAAACACACAATTAATCAAAGGTATCGAGAAAAGGGCCTTGTTGATACGAAGAATTTTGATGAATTCATTTCAAAACATCAAAAGATGACTGAAAATCGAGACAAAAATCATTATGATTTGTTTGTTCCTGAAACTATTTTATCCCCTAGACATCGTAGAGAATTGAGAATTCTAATTTGTTTCAATTCTAGGAATAGAAATGGTATACCTAGCAATGCATTTTTTTGTAATGAAAATAAGGTAAAGAGTCCGGTTTTGAATAAAAACAAAATAAATCAAAATAATATAATTAGATTAAAGTTCTTTCTTTGGCCTAATTATCGATTAGAAGATTTCGCTTGTATGAATCGCTATTGGTTTGATACCAATAATGGCAGTCGTTTCAGTATGGTAAGGATACATATGTATCCGCAATTTAAAAATGAACTTAAGCGTGTACTGAAAAAAAGTGAAATACGGATTGATTTTATTTCCCGTACTATATTGCATATATGAAGACAAATAGATGCACACCTATATTGTTTTCTATTCCATTATGATACACGATACTAATTTAATGACATATCAATATCTAGAAATAATGCAAAAATCTTCTTAGTTTCTTTTTAAATTTTAGATATAATTTTTTATCTTTTGTGAGTGCAGACAACTATCTTTTTGTTTACCTATTCGAATCCAATTTTAAAATTGGAAATTATTCACAAAATTAAGATTATTGTATTGTGTATGCCAAATTAAAAAAAAAAAAATGAATAGCATTATTATTATTGATCAATAAAAATATCTAGCAAAGCAATAAGGGCCGGTGGGGGGGGAAGATTTCATTTTATGATAAAAAAGTCATTCATCTCGGTTATTTCACACGAAGAAAAAGAAAAAAACAGGGGGTCTGTTACATTTCAAATACTAAGCCTCACTAATAGGATACGAAAACTTTCTTCACATTTGGAATTGCACAGAAAAGACTATTTATCTCAGAGAGGCCTCCGTAAAATTTTGGGAAAACGCCAAAGGATGCTGTCTTATTTGTCAAAGAACAATAGAATACGTTATAAAGAATTAATTAATCAGTTAGATATTCGGGAATCAAAAACGCGTTAATTTGAATTTGAGGAAGCGTTTTGAATTATTGAATTATTTGATTTATTAGATCTTGATTTTTTTTTTTTTTAATGAACTTATTTTCGCTTTTCAGTAATTCATGAAAGAATCAATCGAGGAAAAAGAAAAACCTATGAATATACCAGCTCCAAGAAAAGACCTCATGATAGTAAATATGGGTCCCCACCACCCATCAATGCATGGTGTTCTTCGACTCATCGTTACTCTCGATGGTGAAGATGTTATTGACTGTGAACCAATATTAGGCTATTTACACCGAGGAATGGAAAAAATTGCGGAAAACCGAACAATTATACAATATCTGCCTTATGTAACGCGTTGGGATTATTTAGCTACTATGTTCACAGAAGCAATAACCATAAATGGACCGGAGTTGTTGGGAAATATCCAAGTGCCTAAAAGAGCCAGCTATATCAGAGCAATTATGTTGGAGTTGAGCCGTATAGCTTCTCATCTGTTATGGCTTGGTCCTTTTCTGGCAGATATTGGGGCGCAGACTCCTTTCTTCTATATTTTCAGAGAAAGAGAATTAGTATATGATCTATTTGAAGCTGCCACCGGTATGAGAATGATGCATAATTTTTTTCGGATCGGAGGAGTAGCGGCTGATTTACCTCACGGCTGGATAGATAAATGTTTAGATTTTTGCGATTATTTTTTAATAGGAGTTACTGAATATCAAAAACTTATTACCCGAAATCCTATTTTTTTAGAACGAGTTGAGGGAGTAGGCGTTATTGGTAGAGAGGAAGTAATAAATTGGGGTTTATCAGGACCAATGCTGCGAGCTTCTGGAATACAATGGGATCTTCGTAAAGTTGATCATTATGAATGTTACGACGAATTTGATTGGGAAGTACAGTGGCAAAAAGAAGGAGATTCATTAGCTCGTTATCTAGTCCGAATTGGTGAAATGACAGAATCTATAAAAATTATTCAACAGGCTCTAGAAGGAATTCCAGGGGGTCCATATGAGAATTTAGAAATCCGATACTTTGATAGAGAAAGGAATCCAGAATGGAATGATTTTGACTATCGATTTATTAGTAAAAAACCCTCTCCTACATTTGAATTGCCGAAACAAGAACTCTATGTGAGAGTTGAAGCTCCAAAAGGAGAATTGGGAATTTTTTTGATAGGGGATCAGAGTGGTTTTCCTTGGAGATGGAAAATTCGCCCGCCGGGTTTTATCAATTTGCAAATTCTTCCTCAGTTAGTTAAAAGAATGAAATTGGCCGATATTATGACAATACTAGGTAGCATAGATATCATTATGGGAGAAGTTGATCGTTAAAATGATAAGTCATACACCAGAAGTACAAGATATTAATTCTTTTTCTAGATTCGAATTTTTAAAAGAGACCTATGGAATTATATGGGCCTTTATTCCTATTTTTACTCCTGTATTGGGAATCACAATAGGTGTACTAGTAATTGTATGGTTAGAAAGAGAAATATCCGCAGGGATACAACAACGTATTGGACCTGAATACGCCGGACCTTTGGGAGTTCTTCAAGCTTTAGCAGATGGGGCAAAGCTACTTTTCAAAGAAAATCTTTTTCCATCTAGAGGAGAAACTCGTTTATTCAGTATCGGACCATCCATTGCGGTCATATCCATTTTAGTAAGCTATTCGGTAGTTCCTTTTGGTTCTCACCTTGTTTTAGTGGATCTCAATATCGGTGTTTTTTTATGGATTGCCATTTCAAGTATTGCTCCCATTGGCCTTCTTATGTCAGGATATGGTTCAAATAATAAATATTCTTTTTTAGGCGGTCTACGAGCTGCTGCTCAATCGATTAGTTATGAAATACCATTAACTTTATGTGTGTTATCAATATCTCTACGTGCGATTCGTTAAGACATAAATTGTTCTCTATTTCTTCTTTTCTAGGAAAAGGGCGGAATGAATTGAGTAAATATCTTCATCTTTTATTCATTATTTGGATGGATGAACTAAATCAGATAGTTATATGAGTGAAAGAAAACAGCTTATATAAAAAAGCAGTAAAAAAATTGAGTCTCATTTTCTATGTATATAGAGTTAAAGAGTTGAGCGGAAATAAACATAAGTATAAGAAAGCGTTTGCCCCAAGATTAGGTGATTAGTCATCCTGACTTGAAGCGGGTTCAAAAGATCAACCATATTGAGTTTTCACTATCGTTTGTATGTATTCTCATACATGTATTACCTTAACGGATGATTGAACAAAAACGAGTGGATGGTTAGAAACACCAAGATACACAAAGGATTAGTAATGGAGATTATGTAAAAGAATATTTCTGCATAATATACAAAGAATATTAATTGGGGCTTTACGTTAGTAGAAATGATCAGGCAGTACGCCCGACGATTCCGATCCAGAGTATGCTCCTATTCGTCGATTAAATAAATCACTATTGGAAACGAAATAATCCTTTACTTTATTTATTTTTTTTTATTTTGTAAGTCCCCCCCTTTTTCAGAAAGAGAAAGAAGAATAGAAACGAAAAAATAAAAAAGATCTTTTTTATTCTTTACTGTATACTTTTATCCTTTCCTTTCTATATCCATATTTATATAGATAGAATTCGTATCATAATTTATGAATTAATGTATATATAATTCTTTTTCGTAAGTGAAAAGGACGAGTTATTTATATTTTTACAAGTTACAAGGAGTATTTGATTGAAGAATTAAGTTATTACTCAAAAAATAAAATATTGAAATAATTATTGAAATTATTAAATAAAGGATGAGATCAATTCAGAAGTACTTTATTTTTATATTTTTAAAAATTATATATAATTATTAAAGCAGAACAGACAGAATTAAATTGGTCTAATTCGGGATCGAATGATAAATTTTGACCTTATCCATCTTATAAATATATCAAGATAAAATAAAATTGACCCGATCCTTAGATTTATTTAAGGTCCTCAAGGAGCCGTATGCGGTGAAAATCTCATGTACGGTTCTGGAATAGCGACGGTAACAGTGATGGTATCGCCGACTATGATTATCTAATAGTTCAAGTACAGTTGATATAGTTGAGGCGCAATCAAAATATGGTTTTTGGGGGTGGAATTTGTGGCGTCAACCTATAGGGTTTATTATTTTTCTAATTTCTTCCCTAGCAGAATGTGAAAGATTACCCTTTGATTTACCAGAAGCAGAAGAAGAATTAGTAGCAGGGTATCAAACCGAATACTCGGGTATCAAATTTGGTTTATTTTACGTTGCTTCCTATCTAAACCTATTAGTTTCTTCATTATTTGTAACAATTCTTTACTTAGGTGGTTGGAATATCTCTATTCCGTACATATTTGTTTTTGATTTTTTTGAAATAAATAAAACATATGGTGTTTTTGAACCCACAATTGGTATGTTTATTACATTAGCTAAAACTTATTTGTTCTTGTTCATTCCTATCACAACAAGATGGACTTTACCTAGGCTAAGAATGGACCAGCTATTGAATCTTGGATGGAAATTTCTTTTACCTATTTCTCTCGGTAATCTATTATTAACAACTTCTTCCCAACTCTTTTCACTGTAAAAGAACATGATATCCTATATTCTCAACTTGGATGAAACAAGAGAAATAAACAAACATAAAATTATTCATATATATTCACGATATGTTCCCTATGATAACCGGGTTCATGAATTATGGTCAACAAACAGTCCGAGCTGCAAGGTACATAGGTCAAAGTTTCATGATTACCTTGTCCCACGTAAATCGTTTACCCATAACTATTCAATATCCTTATGAAAAGGTAATCGCTGCGGAGCGTTTCCGCGGTCGAATCCATTTTGAATTTGATAAATGTATTGCTTGTGAAGTATGTGTTCGTGTATGTCCTATAGATCTGCCCGTCGTTGATTGGAAATTGGAAACTGATATTCGCAAGAAACAATTACTTAATTACAGTATTGATTTCGGAATCTGTATATTTTGTGGTAACTGTGTTGAGTATTGTCCAACAAATTGTTTATCAATGACTGAAGAATATGAGCTTTCTACTTATGATCGTCACGAATTGAATTATAATCAAATTGCTCTAGGTCGTTTACCAATGTCAGTAATTGACGATTATACAATTCGAACAATTCTGAATTCTCCTCAAATAAAAAATAAGTAAATCCTTGATTAAAGAAAAATTTTGAATCACTAAGGTTCATTAAAGAAATGAGTTTTTTCATTTTGTTTGGTCTGAATAACTACAAATCTCAACTATATGATTGGTTGGTAAAAAGTACGTCTCAATTTGGATTGAAAGGATTGAAAATTCATTAATTAATATATCTGACATTATTTCGAAATGTATAGTTTCGGATTCGAACTACTCTATTCAGATAAAACAAAAAATTAGTCCAATAACTGTACCCCACATTAATTCACACCCCTTAGGATTTAATTCAATTAGAAATTTCTTACGAATCATCAACAATTTTTTCTGGTCTGGTCTCAATAAGGTCATGAAAAACATTTCAATTTATTTATCTCTTATTTTACATAAAATGGATTTGCCTGGACCAATACATGATTTTCTTTTAGTCTTTCTGGGATTAGGTCTTATCTTAGGAGGTATAGGAGTAGTATTACTTACCAACCCAATTTATTCTGCCTTTTCGCTGGGATTAGTTCTTGTTTGTATATCCTTATTATATATTCTATCAAATTCATATTTTGTAGCCGCCGCACAACTCCTTATTTACGTGGGAGCTATAAATGTTTTAATCATATTTGCTGTGATGTTCATGAATGGTTCAGAATATTACAAAGATTTTAATCTTTGGACCGTTGGGAATGGGTTTACTTTGCTGATTTGTACAAGTATTTTTGGTTTACTAATAACTACTATTACGGATACATCATGGTACGGGATTATTTGGACTACAAGATCAAACCAGATTATAGAGCACGATTTGATAAGTAATAGTCAACAAATTGGAATTCATTTATCAACAGATTTTTTTCTTCCATTTGAATTCATCTCAATAATTCTTTTAGCCGCTTTGATAGGTGCAATTACCGTGGCGCGTCAATAATAAATCTATAAAATTAAAATTGGTAACAGCAATCTAAATTAAACTTCATTCTGTGTTATCACATTTATTTACCTTCAATTAGAATTTAAAATTGTTTATGTCTAAAATCTAAAATCGAAATTCTTTTACTTTTTTTTATTCGATCTATTACCAATATATTTCTTTATTCCGTACTTTTTATATTATAGTCAATCCTTTCTATTATTGTTCATATTATATTGAAATGAATCGAAATTGATAAGGAGTTGGTCAATGATGCTCGAACATGTACTTGTTTTGAGTGCCTACTTATTTTCTATCGGTATCTATGGATTGATCACCAGCCGAAATATGGTTAGAGCTCTTATGTGTCTTGAACTTATACTAAATGCGGTTAATATAAATTTTGTAACATTTTCTGATTTTTTTGATAGTCGCCAATTAAAAGGAAATATTTTTTCCATTTTTGTTATAGCCATTGCAGCCGCTGAAGCCGCCATTGGACCAGCTATTGTTTCGTCAATTTATCGTAATAGAAAATCAACTCGTATCAATCAATCGAATTTGTTGAATAAGTAGTATGAATGATAAGTAGTATTAACCATACAAATTAGAATATTCATAAATTCGACTTAGTGTGTATTATACATAATGTATGATCGTGTTTGCGAAAATATAAGAAATTAAAGTATCTTGGTTCTCTCCCATGAGTTGATCCGGAAGTAGATTGATTATAAAAATTCTGGTAAATCTAAATCATTGATTCATCTGGTATCTAAATATATGAGTCATTTACATATAAGTTTACTAGATCGAAAAT